AGCAGGCCTTTTATTTGGTGGGTAACATCGACGAAGCTACCGCGAAAGCTATGAACTTAGAAGGGGAGAAGAAATGACCTTAAATCTTTGTGTACTGACTCCTAATCGAATTATTTGGGATTCAGAAGTTAAAGAAATCATTTTATCTACTAACAGTGGCCAAATTGGCGTATTACCAAACCACGCCCCTATTGCCACAGCAGTGGATATAGGTCTTTTGAGAATACGTCTCAACGACCAATGGTTAACGGTAGCCCTGATGGGCGGTTTCGCTAGAATAAGTAATAATGAGATCACCATTTTAGGAAATGATGCGGAGATGAGTACTGACATTGATCCGCAAGAAGCTCAACAAGCTCTTGAAATAGCTGAAGCTAACTTGAGTAGAGCTCAGGGTAAGAGACAAGCAATTGAGGCGAATCTAGCTCTCAGACGAGCTAGGACACGAGTAGAGGCTGTGAATGTTATTTCACAATAATCAAAAGAAGTTCTTTATTATAATTATACACCACATTTTGATTCCGCCAATTGAACTCTAGATGAGACAACGAAAAAAGAAGATGGGTAGAAAAACTTATTAGATACCATTGACTCTGGTATCTAATAAGTTCTACCTACTATTGGATTTGAACCAATGACTCCCGCCGTATGAAAGCAATACTCTAACCACTGAGTTAAGTAGGTTATTTATCATCAAAAAAAAAGGACCCATCTCCTCGGAGATTATAGGTGGAATATTATTTCTAAACAATACCAATTCACTAACAGTAAACGGATCATAAAGCTATCATGTGGGATCCTATCTTGACAAGAAATTATCTATATGCTAAGATATCTATGTCAATATGACAAGGGCTATAGCTCAGTTAGGTAGAGCACCTCGTTTACACGTGCGCCAATGCTTTTCAAGGAAGCCCATTATGCAATGAACATAATTGATCTTATTGAGAAATCGATGTCTTACTCCATAGATTCGAAGGAACAAGAGAACAATAGCCTGACAAATATTTGGTTCGGTCCGATTCGAGTGCGAATTCAGGTGCCAAATCAAATAGAACCAGCCATTGATTTGTTAATTGATAAGGTAAATACCCAGTCCATTCAATGCTAGGCATAATGAGTATAAGGGACTCAAAAGAACCTCTTTTCGTCCTATGAACTTTAAGGTGTATGAAGTCTCATATTTGACTCTTGCAGCGGAGCGATAGAGACTCCATTTAACTTAGGCTAATCTAGGCCGGAGGCAGACCTAAGTCAAGGCAATCCTTCTTTGAAACACTTTGGTATTGCTCCTAGATCAGAATACAAATGATGAATCACGGAGCACGTGGAACCATCTTATTATCTTCCTGTAAAGAAAAAATATGGTAGACTAACTGATCGTTACATCAATCAGTTGATGAAAGAGCCCAATGCAACAAAATGCATGTTGGGTCTTTGAAACAGTTCGAATCATTTCGATAATAATAAGTTTGCTCTGTTTTACCGAGAAGGTCTACGGTTCGAGTCCGTATAGCCCTAACACATTCTGTTTTTGTATAAACATGCTATTTGAGTTTAGTATAGTTTTCATTTCCTCATTAGTACTTGTTTATGGACTGACCCGTTCCTTTGTCCATAGAAATGAAAGCATTACTACATGCTCATGTGAATGCATAGGGACAGAAAAATAAAAACAATAATTCATTCCAACGGATCCAATCGCTATTTGTAAAATCTCGGAGAAAATACCTATCCTTCTTCATTAATCTTCATGGATGAATTCCATAGAACTTTTTCCTGTCCATGATGAAGGAGTTACTGATATACTTTTGTTTTGGTATATCCAATCCCAATCAATTTATGAAGTGAAAATCATGACACGATCCTGTCTAAAAACTGCATCCTGACCCAATCAAATCCTAAGTTACACGGATCTAGTACCTATTCTTTTCTTGGTCTTTTCTTGGTCTTGTAGTAGAAGTCTGCCGACTTCGACTAATTGGTTTTTGGCCGAACAACAATCAAATTGGTTGTTTCAACTAGAATGCAGAGATAATGAATTGGTCCCTAATGTATCAACGTTCCTTCTTCTATATTCTAGGAGTTGGATTGGTTTGGAGATTTGGTCTGTCGAATTGTTCGACAATGTGGGATTCTTTCTATTAGAAGTATCTTATGTAGATCCAATCATTTATGATTCCACCGATTCTATCACTCTGTGATATCTTTCATTGTATAGTGTAAGTTTGCTCCAAAACAAACCCCTTTTTTGTAGCGAAACCTAACCCATCAGTAGGTCTTACTAAGTGTTATTGCCGTAACAAGTATTTTTATTCATCCCAAATCGCGGTCTTTCCCTAGTATTTAGTACTCGATTCTTTTTATTTCGGAGAGGATCCGCAGGTAGAGTACAGATTCCAAGTTTCTAATTTTTTTAGTTTTTGGTATAGAAAGATATGAGTTGTTATATGTAAAGGTTCCTCGCAACTCAACGGATTGAATCAAATCAATAAAATAA